AAAACCTATGGAACGGGGATCAATAGATCCAAGCCCTTTCTTTATACACCATACCATTCTATTTCGTCGAAACACTATCGTCAAGTTTTAAATAGAAAAGTACATATTTAAAAAAGAATCTAATGAAAAAAAGAACTAAGGACTTGTATTGAATTGGCATTTCATAGACATAAAAAAATGGATATAGGCGGAAAAAGGAAGGAATAAGGTATGAAAAAACTAGGGTTTATTCAATGAATTGATATTCATTGAAGGGGAATCAGTAAGGTTAGCTCCCCTTTTTATTAATTCTTAGTATTCGGTTTTTATTTTGATACTAAACTAAAGTTCCAACAAAGGGAATCCTTGTATCCTTAAAAACTCCCGCCTTCTTTAAAATATCATGAACAGTTCTTGTAGGTTGAGCACCTCTTTCAATAAAATTGAGAATAGCAGGAACATTTAAATGGGTTTTATTGTTTATCGGATCATAAAGACCCACCTTTCGAAGATCCCTTCCTTCTCTTCGGGATCGCGCATCAATTGCAACGATTCGATAAACCGCTCGTTGCTTTCGTCCACAGCGTTTCAAACGAAGTTTTAACATAACATTCCTATAGTTTGTTACCGGTTTGTAATTGATTCCATTACGGAATCTTGGATAATCATTGGTTTAGTTAAGTCGATATCTAACCGTTTATCAATTTTGATTTCTAAAAAAATTCGAATATGTTAAATATCGAAATGAACAGATTGAAATTAGAATTTTCATTTCAATTCTTATTAATTGAATATAATAATTATTCATTCAATTCTTCTAAATTAAATTGAAGAATCTAGAATCTTCTTTTTTTCTATTAAAAAAAATATCTATCTAATTTAGATAGAAAGACTCTATCTCTTTCTGTTCTGGGACGAAAGGATTCGAACCTTCGCGTATCGAGTCCAAAACCCGATGCCTTACCACTTGGCCACGCCCCAGTGGCGTATAGTAGTGCTGACCAACGCCGATACAAATAGATATTTGTATGTTCTGAGACGAAAGGATTCCACCCCCCCTCTGCGTAAAACCGCTACCGCTTTATCCGCTTAGCCAAAGTGCCATGACATTTTGATTTATATTCAACAGTATAGAGTATAGATAGTATTATACTACGCGTAATAGGCCTTTGTCAACCCTAAACCTCTATATCTATTGAATAGATGAAACATATAATTAAAGGGACTTTATTGATTATTACATAGAATTCAATTAAGATATTCTATGAAAATTGGATTTCTTCTATTCTCTTTTTAAAATTGAATACTTTTTTTGTCTACCTTCATTTTTTTGATTTTTATCTTCTAAAAATCACATCTTAATAACTCAATCAAAATAAAAATTATCCACAAGAACGAAAAAGGTTTATTATGTTTGTTATGATTAACATCTTTAGTTTCATCTGTATCTATCTTAATTCTGTCCTTTATTCGAGTAGTTTTTTCTTCGGCAAATTGCCTGAAGCCTACGCTTTTTTGAATCCAATCGTAGATGTTATGCCAGTCATACCTCTTTTCTTTTTTCTATTAGCCTTTGTTTGGCAAGCTGCAGTCAGTTTTCGATGAACTCTTTAATACTGGCCTAGAAAAATTCATAATTTATTCGAAAATAAAAAAAAAATTGGAACAATTAATAAATAAGATGGGCTAAGTCTTAGAGTATGAAGAGCATAAAACCTCGATTCCAAGATTGCAATTCTTGGATAGCCACCATAAATCTAGATCGATCCATATTTCCTATTATGACCTTTTTGCATTATTGGTATCAAAGTATCCAAATAAAAGGGGATCCCTAGTATAAGAATGGGCAATCTATTCTCTTTTTACCAAAAAAGAATCTTGGAGATTCTAGAATGCTTACTCTCAAACTCTTTGTTTATACGGTAGTGATCTTTTTTGTTTCACTCTTCATATTTGGATTTCTATCTAATGATCCGGGGCGTAATCCTGGACGTGAAGAATAAAAATCTGATTTTTCCTTTTCTTGCTTCATTTTGAAGCGTTCTTAGGATTTTATCTATTCCACATCTTTAACTATTTTAAAGAAATTTTAAAAAAGAAAGCAAATGAAAAAAGGGGGTAGGGTATAAAATAAACCGGAATCTGAAAGAAAACAAAAGATCAATACATCAACGGAAAGAGGAAAGGGAAAAAGGAAAGAGGAAAGAGAGGGATTCGAACCCTCGGTACGAATAATTCGTACAACGGATTAGCAATCCGACGCTTTAGTCCACTCAGCCATCTCTCCCAGTTTAAAACGGGAGAATTACCTGAAATTACACGAAAAGTCAGACTTGAAAAAAAAACCTTCTTTATCCCCCTACCCTATTCTTTATCTCTCTCTATTTTAGAGAATTAGAAAATATAGATAGAGATGTATATACGGGTTTTATCAGCAATTCTATTTAAGAAATAGGGGATCGAAAAAGAGAAATCGAATGAGAATACAAAAAAAAGAAGATAGGTCTTGCCAGAGTCCCCC